CAAAGTTTTCTTTTAGTTCAAAACGATCAATATGTAGAATCAGAACAAGTGATTGCTGAGATTCGCGCAGGAACATCCACTTTGAATTTTAAAGAGAGGGTTCGAAAACATATTTATTCTGACTCAGACGGAGAGATGCATTGGAGCACTGACGTGTATCATGCACCCGAATTTACATATGGTAATGTTCATCTATTACCAAAAACAAGTCATTTATGGATATTATTAGGAAGGCCACGCAGATCCAGTCTAGTTTCACTTTCGCTCCACAAGGATCAAGATCAACTGAGTGCGCATTCTCGTCCTGTCAAGAGAAGGTCGACTTCTAACCCCTCAGGAACAAATGATCCGTCGAGACAAAAATTCTTTACTTCGGATTTTTGGTGGGGTCAAAAAGAAGATACAATTCCTAATTATTCAGACCTTAGTCAACGTATATGTACTAGTTGTTGTAATCTAATAGATCCGACCACTCTCTACCAGAATTCTTATTTATTCTCAAAGAGACGAAGAAATAGATTCATCATTCCACTCCAATCGATTCAAGAACGCGCGAACGAACTAATGCCCCCTTCCGGTATCTCGATTGAAATTCCCACCAATGGCATTTTCCGTAGAAACAGCATTCTTGCGTATTTCGATGATCCTCGATACAGAAGAAAGAGTTCAGGCATTACTAAATACGGGACTCTAGAAATGCATTCAATCGTCAAAAAAGAGGATTTTATTGAGTATCGAGGAGGCAAGGAATTTAGGCCAAAATACCAAATGCAAGTAGATCGGTTTTTTTTTCATTCCCGAGGAAGTGCATATCTTACCCGGATCTTCTTCCATAATGGTACGGAACAATAGTATCATTGGGGTAGATACACAAATTACTTTAAATATAAGAAGCCGGTCTTGGTGGGTTAGGTTAGTACGGGGAATTCTATTCTGTTTCAGAAAGAACTCTGAGTGGAAAGAGATAAGAAAGAAAGTCAAAGGAGGGGGAGAGATAAAGAATAGAAGAATACAGCTATATCCCCGACCGGAGAAGTATAGGAGTCAACCAAGGATTGGTTGGTCTTGCACAATAACTGATTCTAGCTATTCTTCTTCAATTTCAATAAGAGTTGGTGAGTGACTCTAAAATAAGAAGCTCCTGGGGGACCTTAGATTCTTTCTTTCGACGCGAACTCACTCGGCGGACTCAATCACTCTTTTTGGTTGGAGGATCATTCGTTCTTCACTCTCTTGCTATTACCCGAAGGGAGCGCAGCAACCAAGGTGCATATTATCATATAGAAAGAGGCGAGGCGTAGCGATTCGTACTACCGGAAAAGTTTCGCTAACCGGCAGGCAATAGAATCAGCCGATAGGGGCAAGCAAGCGTAGCGAATCACATAAATAAGCCCCTACCCGCCAGCGCGCGGATAGATAGGGCGTGCGAAGCGCGAAGGGGATGGATGTCTGAGCGGTTGAAAGAGTCGGTCTTGAAAACCGAAGTATTGATAGGAATACCGGGGGTTCGAATCCCTCTCCATCCGAGAGGTCATAAGTTCTCTCTTGCCTTATCTATAGATAATAATGAATCGGATCGACTCGACTGATATGATAGATGGAATGGTAGTTTGTGTTATGATTTAGTTAGGACCTTGTCTCCCTTTCGTTATCTTCCGCTCTCCTTGTATAGGTTGGGAAAGGGCCGGGTTTGTCTTTTGCCCGGAGATGTGGGTTCGACTCCCGCTCACGACCATTCTTAAGAGTTTGTGCTCGACTGGCCAATCAAGTAAATCAACCGAAGAACGGGACTCTAGATAGTTCAACCAAATCTATCATTTGTCAGCTATATGAGATAACCTTTTATCATTTTTAAATCGCTTGTTAGGGCTAAAAATCAATTCACTGATTTCACAGCTATATGAAATGAACTTTTTCACTTTGCATCTCCGTCGTATGAAGGGAAATCCCAATCACAGATTTTTCATCTATATGCGCATGCAAAATGAAACTTTAGATCGTAGGCTTATGAAGGGAAATTGATGTTTAATGATAAATCCCATCTTTACCTTCAATGGGACTCTTGGGAGTGAGAGTGAAAGGAATACGGTAAGGAAGGGAAACTAAGGCAGCTAAGCCACTACACTAGTACGAAGGTTTATTTATCCTGCCCCCGTTCTATCCACTAACCATGTCAAAAAATGATGGGTGGAATGGCGCCTATACTCGGTCAATGGAGTCAACTGCTGGGTGGATTCGACCGCCAGTTGTTTTGCTATTGGTGGCTTGCTTCAACCTGTATATGGAACTGGTCAGAGAACGAATAGACGCGGGATCGATCTATCTATAGGCTCCGAATATCCAGTTTTGGATCTCTCTAACGGGACTGGAACGGGCGAAGCCATTGGATTGATTGGGCGAGTTAGCCCAACAGGAATGTGGTCGTCTAGATCGTACCTGCGGAAAGATTAGGTGGACCCCTATACATTCATTGATTAGACCGAAACCAATCGAAGCCATGCGTTATATTGCGAGCTACCCGCATTTTAGTTTTGCTTTATCAAGCAGGGGCTTAGCCGCTTCTTTCTATTATTTCTTATATTTCTGGCAGCATTGGGAAAAAAAGAGACAAAACGTCGAATGTTTTTCCTATTTATGTATTTGGAAAGTCTATACTTAACACACCGACTCAATTGGAAGCTGACTCCTCACAGGGTTCGAAAGTGAAGGTTTCAATCATATTTCTAACACTGAAAAAGGCATAACATTGATTTACACTCTCTAACTAAAAGAAAATTGGAAAATTCTTCATTTAATGATTAACCTACGCGTGATACTGATCTTAGCATACCAACAAAATGCAAATTTCACAACCGAGATCGCAAGCATGGATCAAAGACGGAATCTCCTCAAAAAGAAGCGCTATCGATACAAAATGCTATAACGATTCACTAATGGAAGTCTTTCGATGATCCAGCTACTCAGACTGGACTCCTTTACTTAGTGGGTAGGAATGAAATATAGAGTTAGTTATTCACAGAGCTACCACTACTTGAGCTTACACCCGGACTCTGACTGTAGTCTCATTTCCAGTATCCTATAAAAGATAAATACAAGTCCGTTTTTATATTCCTTATAGCACGGGTATAGATTACCTCACGGGATGAACTTATTAAGTTCTATTAATACCAGAATCGGGTGTTCAAGTCATTACCATTCAAGTCTCAAGCTTCCGGCAACCACTTATCCCAAGGTAGGTGGGAAATTCATTCCGGATGGAGCAAGAATATTCCATTTCTATTTTCTATTTATAGGCTTCGGCGTATGTAGATTCGGCAAATGTTTCCACATCTCGGATCCTGGGTTCACACTCTAGGAGTCCTTTTCTTCGGGAAGTGACGGATCAATCTTTCATTGAAGAGAGGAATTGGCACATTAGAATCAAAGATGAGCCGGCTTCCTTATTATTTTATCACTGGCATTGTAAATGACTGGAAATGGCAGGGCAAAGACGAGTAGGGGCGGATGAAGATAAAGAAAGAGAATCCGCGGACATAAATAAGGAATAGCCCGCCAAAGGGAAAGCGCAAAGGTCTTCAAGTCAAAAGAGACAAGGGCTCCCCTATCAGCGACTCAAGCATTCAATGTCATATTTTTGCTCATTGAAAGGTTTATTCAAAGCTCCCATTCTCATCTCCCTTTTAGTTGTCTTTCAACTCTTCTTTTCTCCATTTAACTACTTTCGTAACTAAGTGCATAAAGAGAGGGCAGCTAAGAACCTAAGAGAACTTTTCAAAATGTGCTTGAACGAAAGAGTGAATCCAAGACAAGAAATAAGACAATGGCAGCCTTTTCAAATTATATTATATATAGAAAGATATGAAATTTTCTTACTTTATTGATCAATTTCTGAAATGAAAGGGAAGATCTGGGATTTTCCTCACAGGCAAGTGCCCTTATTGACTTAAAGCTGGGATCCTTAGACCCAGACCCCCACGACTATTAATAAAGCACCGCTCTTTCCTCACATCTACCTAACCAAGAACGACTACCCTTAACGAAGTTAAGAAAGGGATGGATGCCTTTCCCCTGTCGGGCCCACCGAAATGAACCTGACGCACTTTGGCCTAATTAGGGAGTGAGTGAAGGAGAGGAAACTAGAGAAAGGGCTTAATAGCGCCTTACTGGCCCTATTTGACTAAGGGGGGGCATAGCCCAAGACTATCCTTTATTCACTGGGCTAAAAGGGAATTCTCTTATTACTGGAGTTTGCCGGGGCGGGCTCTTCTCTTCTTACGGTGCGGTAAGATTAGGATCCTAAATATCCCCCCTCCCCTATTCCCTATTCCAGTTGCCGTAGTTGCTGCTTGCTTTTGCTAAGAAGAGAATGAGATATACGTGTTCGTCTTGATCAATAGAATGGAAGGCCCTCAAGAAAACCGAGTTTCACGACCTACAATAGTTGCCAGATGGTGAGCGATACGGAGGACCCACTTGAAAGAGGCCCGATTGGTCCCATAGTGTAAAGGGGGGCTTGCCCTTGGTCCAATACCGTTTTCTCTTATTCTCATCTCGATGACCATGTCACTCACGAATTGGATTTGATGATGCATACAAAAGAAAGCTGGAGTTGAATGAGCAAAAGTGGAAGTAGCTGTAGCAGAGGGACACTCCATTAGGGCCATTAGTCGCTTAAGCCTTTGTACCTCCTCCTTATAGAAGGTGTGACTGGGTGTGGATGATACAGCTTGAGCTAAAGTACTCCTGCCGGCCAATGAGAGTTGATTAGCCTTTCAACCATTTAATCTGAGTTTCACTTTTTCAACTACCATCTTTGTTTGAATAAGAAAGCCCCACTTGATCATGGTAAAGCCATTCCAAAACACGTGGCACTAAATGTGAACCACAAGAACACGGTAAGGTAGCTTGTCTCGCCCAGGATGAGAAGAGCAGATCTTGTTAACATATGTATCAGTTACTATATTATTGAGATATTCGATCTTAGGGTCGGCGGAAAGTGA